CGAGAAAATATTTTCAGGAACAAGTAAACCTAAATGATTTTTGTCTGTATTTCTATTACTTCTTCTGTAATATTCTAAAAGTTCAAAATGAAAATGATTTTTGTCTCTATTTCTACTTATTCTGTCATGTGATAAAATAGCTTTATCAAAAAGTTTCTTAGAAAGATATCTTTTCTCTTGGTATTTCGTTTGGTCCTTACTCTTATGAACCAACAGAGTACCTATGGTTTGATACATAATAAATTGTCCATCTTTTGTTCCAGACAGACGAATGGGTTCTACAGTAAATGTTCCTCTTTCCAAGAATTTTTCAAAATTCTCAATCAGCATGGTATCCAAACTCATTTCTCTCTTTTGAATCGAGGCTAGAATAATTTTTCTTGGATCTATCAGTCTAAGCAGGAGACAATACATCCTGATATTATTGATCATTCTTTGATTCAAAGTCGCGCTGAATTTCACTTGAAAAAGAAAATAACGTTTCAGGAATAAATCTAGTTCTGTTTCTGCGATGGTTTTTTTTTTTTTCTTTTTCCCTTTTTTCATGTCTGATCTTGCATAATTTTCTTCAATATCTTTTTGTTGTGGGAGAACGGATTTAAGATCTCCTCGGCTTGTGGATTCTTTTTCTTCTTGATTTCGATACTTTTCTATCCAAAAACTTCCTTCATTGATCTTTTCCTTTTCAGTACTACTACTATTATTCAAATTTAAAAGAAGGAATTTTCTTGCTATAAACCAAGGTTTCGTTTTATATGCATTAGAAAGTAACACAAATTCTGGGAAGAACCAAAGTTTCTGATTCAATATGGGATGCTTTGGCATTTTTTCATTCATTCCCATCCAATCAAAAAATCCGTTTGAATTTGATGGATTGATTTCTGGAATCTTAGCTGGACTCCTAAGATAAAAAAGATCATTTTTATGAATTCTTTCATAATCACTAATAAGAACTTTTTTCCTTTGATTCCTATTGGCATCGATCGTGCTCCAGGCCTCAATATCGACTTTTTTTCTAAGATCAAAATGGAGAATTTTCCAATCCAAATATCTTGTATCGACCATTTTTTCCGGAATATGGACCTTTCCTAGATAATTCTTCATAGGGACGTTCACCAGCATATCAAAAAGGGTTTCTTTAGCCGAAATCTCTTGGTTCGCATTTCCTTGAAACGGAGATCTATAAAAACAGCATTCCCTTTTATTTTCATAATTAATAAATTGATATGATAAAAGATCATATCTATAGGATTTTTGCAAATTTTCTTTTTGATTAGATAATGAATCTACTTCAAATTGTTTTTGTTTTTTGAAATGAATTAATTGGTCTTGACATTTGCTAAAATTTTCATTTTTAGCTATACGACGCTGATGAACTGTATTTCGCCATTTTTCTGGTATTAATCTAGACCATCTAATCTGAGATAAATCGTATTGATAATGTCCTCTTAACCCTCTTAAGCAGGTTTTCCAGTGATTCATTTCATAACTCGAATGACCCATTCCTTGTGTTTCAAAAGGAGCCTTTATTTCGGGCTTAAGAAATAAAGGGCTTCCTTGATGTTGAAGAACAGATTTATACGAGTTACTAAGTTGATGTGATAATTTGTAAAATACATATGCTTGTGACACGCAGGATAATTCATAAAAAAGATGTGAAATTAGATTACTATTTCTAATAGAATCAAGTGCCTTTTTGATAGTAGAAAAAATTGGATTTTTCTTTTTTTTATTCATTTTTTCTTCTTCATTATTCATTTTTTCTTCTTCATTATTCATTTTTTCTTCTTCATTATTCATTTTTTCTTCTTCATTATTAGAAATGCATTTTTTTTTTGTTGATTCAAGAGAAAGTTCTGTATTCATTCTGGGAATATTCATGATAGATAAAAAGATATCTGTGTATATTCTTTGAATGAAAGATTTGAAAAACAGGGGTAATTTAGCGATTAATCCAGCAGTTCTTCTTTTTAATATTTGGCGTTTTTCGAATCTTTTAGCATTATAAGGAGTTACTTTTTTGTTCTCTTTTATGATTCTTTCTACTTGATCTACTTGATTTCGAATTGTACTTGTTCTATCAGTGAGCTCCTTCATTTTTTTTTCTGTCACTGAAGAATTTTTCCAACTCGGAGATGTAATTTGATTAAATGATTCGTGAATTATCTGATTGCTGATTATGGAATCTTTTTCTTCTTTAATTTCACTCGATTCATATGAAGCTTGTTGAAATAATTTTGTTTTTCCTTTGAAAACCATTCGAGCTTGAAAATAGTGCTTCTGTAATTTTCCAATTTGATTTTCGAGTTCCTTTAAAACGGGTTTAAAAAAGGAAGGTTGTTTTCGGGGTGAACCAAAAGGACGTCGAGCTTCCCTTCCCCAAACTGTTAAAAAACAAAAATCCTCTTTGTTGTTTTGCATTAGATCTTTCTCAGAGGATCCTAGATTCGACTTGTGCCAAGGTTTCAAACGGAAAGGAAATAAGATTTTTATCTGAATA